TTTTTTATATTCTATTTCTATATAGGCTTGTCTTGTTCTATGTTTGTATTTGTCGGGATTTTTTTTAATTTAATTAGACCTTAATGTAAATTAAATGAACCATAACTATGTAATCCTATTCCTAATAAATTGACCCCAAAATAGCATATCCAAATTATAAGAAAGCCCATAGAAGCCACAATTGCGCAATTTAAACTTTCCCAATTTTTATTTGTTCGAGTATGTAAATAAATCGCAAATAGGGTCCAAGTAATAAATGCCCAAGTTTCCTTTGGGTCCCAATTCCAATATGACCCCCATGCCTCATTAGCCCATACTGCTCCTGAAAGAATACCTATGGTTAAAAAGATAAACCCGAGACTAATAATACGATAACTCCACTGATCTAATTGTTGAATCAGTTGAGCCCTGTAATAATTTCGAGAAGAACAAAAAGAAGTGTTTAGTAAAACATTGCTTCTTTCATTCATGTATTGGATCTCCACAAAGGAAAATGACTCATTTAAAAAATTGTTTTTTTTACTAAAAATCCTTATGGCTTTTCGCAATGTAATGACTAAGAGAGCTACTGATAATAATGATCCACATAAAAGACCTGCGTAGCCCAATATCATCATACTTACATGCATCATTAACCATTGGGATTGGAGAGCAGGTACTACTATTTGGGATTGATGCATTTCAGTTAAAAGACCCGAAGTAGCAAAGCCTTGGGTAAAAATAGTACTTGGCGCAGTTATTGCGCTTAAATAATTTTTCTGTTTTTTAAAATACGGAACCATATGAATAACCGAGAAACTCCATGAAAGAAAAATTAATGATTCATATAAATCACTTAACGGGAAATGTCCCGAATAAATCCAACGAGTGACTAATAATCCTGTTATACAGAAAAAAGTAGCTATCGTGCCTTTTTCTGACGAATCATAGAGTCCTACGATTTCATCGACCGAGAAACTTATCAAAAAAATAGTAATTACAATTGAAACGATCGAAAAGGATATATGAGTTAATATATGTTCTAAAGTGGAAAATATCATAAAATTTTTTTTAATTTAATTAAAATGAAAAAGTGGGGTAAACCAATTCTATGGAATTGAAATCAGGAATTGAATTTTTTATAGGACTTATTCCATTTGTTTTAGAAGATGCCATGCCGCCACTCGGACTCGAACCGAGATGCTCTAGCACTGCTTCCTAAGAGCAGCGTGTCTACCGATTTCACCATAGCGGCGTACTCGAAATAATAATAATCTATTATTATTTAATCGTCGAGATTGAAGGAGTCAATTCCATATTTTTTTTCATTTTCATTCAAAGTGATGAGAAAAAACTCGTTTCCTTTCAATATGGATTGAAGTGTTCCCCATAAAAGTCTTTATTAGCATTTCATTTTTGAATTAAAATGGAAGGTGTCCATTTTTTATTTAAGAGAGACGTTTTCATAGTTTATGCTCTCCTAAAATGGAGATCTCGTAACTAAATAGTTATGACTTCAATCCAAGGATAAAGATATAACTCAAAAAAGGGTTGTTTTTCATTTTTGAATTTCAAAATTCATTTCTCATTTATCTGATTTTATAAATCGAAGATGCACTTTTTTTATCAATGAACAAAAAAAGTATTTTTATGGATCACAGTACAGAGAGCTTTATATTAAGCCTTAGGTTGGTTTTTCGTCCTGTAAAGAATTTTATTTAGGATTTAGAAAACTAATTCGATATTGGCCTGAACTGAACATCTTGTCTAATAAAAAACTTTTTTTGTAATTTAATTATTTATTATGATATGACAGATAAGTGTACCGATGAGGAAAATAAGAATCCCCACCGGATAAAATATATTCAAAAAAAGTGAAACCTTGTATCTTTTTTTTATTTTTTTTTTTAAAAAAAGTACCATTTTCAGATTAAGATTATTTAATCTAGTGTTTGACTATTTAATTGTCGTACAAAAAAAACTTTTTGAATTCCCGGTTGAAAGAGACTTCGCTAAGGAAAAAGCTTTCAACGTTGCCCAATATACCTTCTTTTTCCAAATGTTTTTACGAATACGTTTTTTTGATATAGAAGTACTTTTTTTTGGAACTGCCATTAAAAATTGGAAAAAAAAGTTATTAATTTCTCTAGTTGAATGTGAAAGACATCTATTGGTCAAACAATTCCATTTTTTCTTTTTTTCTTTTATATCTCTGTCTATTTTCGTCGTGCTATATTTATACATGTACCAAAATACACCGAAAAGTTAAAAAAAACCAATCCTTACCTAACAAATTCCAAATTACTCAAATTACTTTAGTTTTTTATTAGTTGGTCAAGCTCAAAAGAAAAAGAAAAGAACGAGTACACATTTTTTTTTTATTTGAATTAAACTAGTAGTTAATCAAAGGATACATGATTTTTGAAAAGTTATCTTAGTAATTTCGTCTTTTCTTTTAAGTCTATTTCTTCTCCCTGGTATTGAAACAAAAGTGTGGGATATTCTAGCGTTTTATACAAAGAAAAAAAATGTCTTTTATTCAAATGGAGGATAATCAATTCTATCATGAATTAGTTAATGATTATGAATAAACGAACTAAAAAAAAAACTAGTTCTTTTTTTTTTTTTTTGGGCCCGTTTTGGTATTATGGACCATCCTATTATTTATATCAAAATAAAGTAATGTATTAACTACTCGGTTTTGGTGTAATTATTTGCTCTATGCATATAAATTATCGTAATACGTAATAATAATTGTTTTCTTCATTTTCATCAAAATCTTACTTAAAATTCAATATTAATAAAATGAATTAGTGTGTTATTTCATTTTAAATAGAAATAGTAACTTGATCATATTCATATCATTTGACCAATTCTAACTTCTTGATTTGAATATTTGAAATATTGGTTAAAGAAGAAATATTCAGAATAATTAGGAATAGAAAATTCTATTTAAGTATTCCATATCTTGATTTTTTATTGAACCTAGAAAAAGATATAAGAGCCGGCGAATTAGAAAGAATTAATTAAAAAGAAAAAGGTTTTTTTATGGAATATACATATCAATATTCATGGATTATCCCCTTCATTCCACTTCCAGTTCCTATGTTAATAGGAGTGGGACTTCTACTTTTTCCAACGGCAACAAAAAATCTTCGCCGTATGTGGGCTTTTCCTAGTATTTTCTTGTTAAGTATAGTTATGATACTTTCGATCTATCTATCTATTCAGCAAATAAATAGAAGTTTTATCTATCAATATGTATGGTCTTGGACTATTAATAATGATTTTTCTTTAGAGTTCGGTCACTTAATAGATCCACTTACTTCTATTATGTTAATATTAATTACTACTGTTGGAATTTTGGTTCTTTTTTATAGTGACAATTATATGTCTCATGATAAAGGATATTTGATATTTTTTGCTTATATGAGTTTTTTCAATACTTCCATGTTGGGATTAGTTACTAGTTCGAATTTGATACAAATTTATATTTTTTGGGAATTAGTTGGAATGTGTTCTTATCTATTAATAGGTTTTTGGTTCACACGACTTAGTGCGGCGACTGCTTGTCAAAAAGCGTTTGTAACGAATCGTGTAGGCGATTTTGGTTTATTATTAGGAATTTTAGGTCTTTATCAGATAACCGGTAGTTTTGAATTTCGGGATTTGTTCCAAATATTGAATAATTTTATTTATAATAATGAGGTTCCTTTTTTATTTCTTACTTTGTGTGCCTTTCTTTTATTTGCAGGTGCAGTTGCGAAATCGGCACAATTCCCCCTTCATGTATGGTTACCTGATGCCATGGAAGGCCCTACTCCCATTTCGGCTCTGATACATGCCGCTACTATGGTAGCAGCGGGCATTTTTCTTGTAGCTCGACTTCTTCCTCTTTTTATAATCATACCTTACATAATGAATTTCATATCTTTAATAGGTATAATAACAGTATTATTAGGAGCTACTTTAGCTCTTGCTCAAAAAGATATTAAAAGAGGTTTAGCTTATTCTACAATGTCTCAATTGGGTTATATGATGTTAGCTCTAGGTATGGGGTCTTATCGAGCCGCTTTATTTCATTTGATTACTCATGCTTATTCGAAAGCATTGTTGTTTTTAGGATCCGGATCAATTATTCATTCAATGGAAGCTATTGTTGGATATTCTCCAGATAAAAGTCAGAATATGGTTCTTATGGGAGGTTTAAAAAAGCATGTACCAATTACAAAAACTGCTTTTTTAGTAGGTACACTTTCTCTTTGTGGTATTCCCCCCCTTGCTTGTTTTTGGTCCAAAGATGAAATTCTTAATGATAGTTGGTTGTATTCACCTAGTTTCGCAATAATAGCTTGTTCCACAGCAGGATTAACCGCATTTTATATGTTTCGGATCTATTTAATTACTTTTGAGGGACATTTCAATGTTCATTTTCAAAATTACAGTGGTCAAAAAAGTAGTTCCTACTATTCAATATCTCTATGGGGAAAAGAAGTACCAAAAACGATTAAAAAAAATTTTCGTTTATTAAGTTTATTAACAATGAATAATAATGAAAGGGCTTCTTTTTTTTGGAATAAGACATATCAAATTGATGGTAATGGAAAAAACAGGATACGCCCCTTTACTACTATTACTCAATTTGTCACTAAAAATACTTTCTCTTATCCTCATGAATCGGACAATACTATGCTATTTTCTATGGTTATATTAGTACTATTTACTTTGTTTGTTGGAGTCGTAGGAATTCCCTTTGCTTTTAATCAAGAACGAATTCATTTGGATATATTATCTAAATTGTTAAATCCGTCTATAAACCTTTTACATACGAATTCAAATAATTCTGTGGATTGGTATGAATTTGTGACAAATGCAAGTTTTTCTGTCAGTATAGCTTTTTTCGGAATATTTATAGCGTCTTTTTTATATAAGCCTATTTATTCATCTTTACAAAATTTGAACTTACTAAATTCGTTTTATAAAAGAGGTCCTAATAGAATTTTAGGGGACAAAATAAAAAA